CAAGTTATTTAATATTTGGAATAAATCACGAAATTCGAAACTCCCCGTTATCCAATAAAACCCTAAAATACCTAATAATAAACCAAAATCACCAACACGATTAGTTACAAATGCTTTTTGACAAGCCTTTGCTGCAACAGGTCGTGTGAACCAAAATCCTATTAATAGATACGAACACATTCCAACCAATTCCCAAAAAATATAAATTTGTATCAAATTTGAACTAGTAACTAATCCCAACATGGAAGTACTGAAAAAACTCATATAAGCAAAAAATCTCAAATATCCGTGATCATGAGACATATAATTATCACTATAAATCAGAACCATAATTCCAACAGTAGTGATTAATATTGACATAATAGAAGTAAGTGGATCGATCAAGTATCCGAATTCTAAAGAAAAATCATTATTGATAATCCAAGACCATACATATTGATAGACAGAACTGCTATTTATTTGCTGAATAGACAGATTCACAGAAAAAAGCATGACTATACTTAATAATAAAACGCTCTGAAAAGCCCACATACGACGAAGACTTTTTGTTGCCGTCGGAAAAAGAAGAAGTCCCAACCCTATTAACATAGGAACTGGAAGTGGAAGAAAAGGTATTATCCACGCATATTGATATGTCTGTTCCATAAAAAAAGTTTTTTATTCTTAATTAATTGTTTCCGATTCACCGGATCTTACCTCTTTCTAAAAAAGTCAATAAAAAATCAAGATATGCACTAACTTTTTGAATAATTTTATATTAGTCTTTATTCTGAGTCTTTTCAAAATCGTTCAAATATTCAAAACAATAAGTTACAATTGATCAAATGATATGACTAAGTGGCATATAAAAACGAATAATAGGACAAGAAAAATATAGCAAGGATAAAAATTTGGGCTAAAAAGAGTATGATATTATAGGATTAACTAAGGGCATTGGTCTAATGAAAGAAAAACTCTTTATTTTAGTTAGTTTATTTCAACTCATTAACTAATTCATTATGGGATTGATTGTTTTCCATTTCAATCAAAACAAGTTATTAGTAAAGTTTAGAAGATTATAGATCTAAAATGAACTTTTTTATCGAGAAAGGATAAAAAATGACTGAGATATTTTTTATCAATATCAAACCACGTATCCTTTAATCAATTTCTTACTAGTCTCATTCAAATTTGAAAATTGAAATTAGGTGTATTTTTTCTCAAGTTTGACTAAAAAAAGACTCAATTTATTAGGCAAAAGTTTACAATCCTTTGAGGTATTTTATTACATGTAAATCAAGTATAGAATGAATAAAATAAAGGTCTTTTAGGTTATTTATTTATTTTATGAAGTTTTATGATTTGATTTAGCAGATTCTAAAGATATAACTTTAAGAGATAAACAACGAGAACTAAAAGTTCCAAACCAAAAATTTTTGGTTTTACGATTACAAATAGTGTAGGAATCAAAAATTACTCAAAATAACAATAAATCATTTTTGATCCAATTTTCGTGGATCTTTAACATATCTATATTTCTTTTTTATGATTATGAATAGAATCTTTTTGAAATCAAAAATAGATATAGATAATGAATAAGAATTCGTTTTGAAGAATTCGTTTTGAACAATAGATGTCTTTCACATCCAACTATAACAATGAGTAACTTTTAAATGGCAGTTCCAAAAAAACGTACTTCGATATCAAAAAAGCGTATTCGTAAAAATATTTGGAAAAAGAAAGCATATGGGGTGGCGTTAAAAGCTTTGTCATTAGGGAAATCTCTTTCTACCGGGAATTCAAAAAGTTTTTTTGTACGACAAACAAATAAGTCCTAAAATATCGGAATAATCAGAATGGATTTGACTCAAAAAATGGGCTCAATAATTTGTTAATATCAAAGTGAATATAAAATTAATAATTGGCAATTGGCAGTCCCTATTCTAATCAATATGAAATAGACACTTCATTATTTTATTTTATAAAAGAATTCTTCTGTTTTCTGAATTCTAAAAAAAAAAAGAAAATTTTTTTTATTGATTTTTAGTCTATTTTCACTCAAATTTTGGTGGTGGGGAGTCTTTTTTTCCCCATCGACCTTTACAATAATGAAAAATTTTTCTGTTTCTCGAGAAGACCATATATAAGATTTTTAGTTCAATTGAATGAAGTGTTGAAACTAATTGATTCTATGTTAAAAAATTTTGGATAACTTTTTTACTTCTTAATTTATTTACTATATGGAAATTATATGGAATGAGTTTTCTATATATCTCCAATTTTCAGCCCAATCAATAAAAGAACTTAATTGTTGCAATATTATGTACAAAAAATGTGTCAATTTGTAGTAATCCAAAATAGACATATTTAAAATTCATTGAGAAAATTTCTTTTGTTTTTTTTCTTTTTTTTTTTTCAAATTTATGAAATCAGATAAAACAGAAATAATGACAATAAAAGTAAAAAATGAAACTAATGAACCTTCAAATAGACTTTTGAACTCATTTTTTTTATCAATTTG